ATTTGACTCCTTATCACCGAAGAGTTTAGTCGTACACTTGAAAGATAGCCCAGAAAATAGAAGGGATGATTATATAATTGCTTTATATGGATCCTGGCCGGTTGAGACCACAAGTCAAAATGACATTGCCAAAAGTTGACAAGGTGAGATTTCCATTTCTTTATCAGAAGATGAGCCCCCCTTGAAGCCAGAATCGATTTTCCTTGATATCTGACATAATGCATAAAAGGGTCTTTGAACAACCATAGGGTTTTCTGAAAATCGTTACAAAGCACTACTACAAGATATTCTATTTTTGCATAGAAATGTGTTCGCTCAAGAAAGGATCCAAAAGATTTTGATCGTAAATGAAAGGGTTGTTTACGGAGAAAAATGAATATGAATTCACATTCATATACATGAGAATTAGAGAGGAACAAGAAGAATCTTTGATTCTCTTTTGAAAAAAGGGAAATGGATTTTTTTGAAGTAATGAGACTATTTGAATTCCAATACTCGTAGAGAGAGAGTCGCAATAAATGCAACGAAGGAGTATCTTGTATCCAAGAGTGAAGGGTTTGAACCAAGATTTCCAGATGGATGGGGTGGGGTATTAGTATATCTGACACATGATTTAAATGTGATAACTTGTCCTCGAAAAAGGGAAATATTGAATGAATAGATCGTAAATTATGAGATTTTGCTATTTCTTTTTCTTTTAGGGAAGATACCAATCGCAGCGAGAATGGAATTTCCACAACGACTGCAAAAACCTCCGATATCATTTGAGAATCAAAATGATTGTTGTGCCCAACGAATCGATTTTGATTAGAATCATTAACCGAAATAATCAAACGATTCTGTTGATGCATTCGAGTAATTAAACGTTTCACAATTAGTGAACTGGATTTATTGTCATGATCTAAATTTTCCACCGGTTCATAAAGAATCGATCCATTTAAAGCATGACCATGAGCAAGCGCGTAGATATATTCCTGAAATAGAAACGGATATAGGAAGTATTGTTGCCGAAATCCATCCATTTCTAAATATCCTTGTAGTTCCTCCATTTCCATTTGAAATTACACTTGAACCAAATGGGGGATTTCTTGAGTTATCAAATAATACATAGTACGATACGGTCAGAACAAGGTATATAGTAAGAAAAGAATAGATACCCCGGAGCCAGAAAGGACAATCAACGGATCCTATTTCCATCCAATTTATTTATGTTCGTTATAGTTACAAGAGATGGTTAGAAATCCTTTATTTTTACAACCCGATCACTCTTTTGACTTTGGAATAATGAATTTTGATCAGTATACCGTTTCTTCTACACATTCGTCTCCACTACATAATAGAGAACATAATAGAGAATAGTTAGGATTCATAAAAAAAAAGGAATTGATGATCCACTCACAAGAGAACCCTTTCCCACATCAGGCACTAATATATTTTTAACGTCTAATTAGATCGGGTAATCATTCGAATTAAGAACAAACAGAAGCTCGTTGCTTTTGGTTTCCCTATAATTGGAGCTATAGGGCTCTATCCATTTATTCACTCGACCCAACTTGAATTGATTTGACCCCTTTCCAAGAAAAGAATCAAAACAAGATTTTGTATCGATCCGTTAAGGATGAAGTATTCTAAGAGTTCTCCATTGATACGACATGCTGTTTTTTCCTTTCATTCCCTTTCAGGATCAGTCGTGGTCTTACAAACTCTACCAATGGTATGGACGAATCCGTTGCTTCATCAAAATGTGTAAAAGACCATAGCCGCACTTAAAAGCCGAGTACTCTACCGTTGAGTTAGCAACCCATATAAATAGGGTGTGTAGATACGATCGGAATAAAAAATAAATAAAGAGATTCGATTGCCCGACCTCGTCAAAACATTGAACTAGCAACAGATCAAAAAGAAAGATTTGATGATCAATTGTGAACATAAAAATGAACAGAGATCAGATGAAAATACAACAGATTCTGGGATAAATTATAGAGAAAATCTAAATAAATGTAAAAATTTATAGACTACCCATACTCTATTTTTTTTTTTTCATTATATTAACTAAGATACTTCTTGTGTCACAACGAAATTGACGAACCCATCGTTTGAGTGAAATAAAGAAACAAACTTATGAAATGTGGATAAATAGATCTATTTATCCACGATCGAATTATATTTGTTCGATACACCATTGTCAATATGAATTGAATGTTGAGAAAACCAATTCAATAAATAAAACAAGGACTTGTGTTGGAGTGACACTACAACATAGATAAGGGATGAAGTATGAGTGGGGAAATAAATAAGGAATTCCGGTAGGAAAAAAATGTCGGGTTTATTCAATATTTATTCAATAGAGGTACAATAAGCAAGATTGACCTTTTGTTTGTTGGTGGAGTCCCAACGAAAACCATCTGATTGATGGTAATCCCATAATTTCCCAGTTATTTCATCTATTCACTCAATCTTTTTTCTATCTGTCTCATATCAAGAGAAGATATTTTTTTTTATAGTTCTATGATACGGGGTCATGTGAGAGCAACAATGAATAGAGAATAGAGAAAAAAAATAAGGAATGGTGGAGAAACAATTAGACAAAGCTAGATACTGGGCACCCCCCCCCCTTTTTTTTATTTCATTAATTTCATTTGATTAATTCGAAATTCCTTAAATACCTCCGCCTTCTTTGAAATATCATGAACAGTTCCTGTAGGTTGAGCGCCTTTTTCAAGGAAATATAGAATAGCGGAAACATTTGAATAAGTTTGGTTCTTTATCGGATCGTAAAAACCCACTTTACGAAGATCTCTTCCCTCTCTTCGGGATCGAACATCAATTGCAACGATTCGATAGATGACTCATTGGGATAGACATAAATGAACAACCCCCCCTAGAAACGTATAAGAGGTTTTCTCCTCGTACGGCTCGAAAAGAATGATTCGAATTTATGTATTGTAGTGGCAAATAGATCCACAAAATCATCAATTAGACTATGATTTGAGTCATTTTTTTTTGTTCTTCCTTCCTGAAAAAAAAAAAAAAGAAATCTCATTCGTACTCATAACTCAAGTTGGGTAATTCTCAAAGAGCTCGAAGGGAAATCCTTAAACATTTATTGAGCCGTCTCTAACCTCTTTTGTTTGTCTCGCCTAGAATCGATTTTATTTCTTCCCCATTCTGATCTAGTTGTTGAGACAATTGAAAACGGTGTTTCCTTGTTCCGGTATCCTTTATTTTATCTTTGCTTTGAATCCTTGGGTTTAGACATTACTTCGGTGATCCTTAATTGTTTCAAAAGGGTAGCAACATACCTTTTGTTATTTCGTTCTATGGAAACGATTGATTCCCCTGTGATACACTTTTGATCGGAATTGGTAAAACTATTTCGACAAATTCATTTTCTTTTTTTTTTTTACTTGTTCGAACTTGATCCTTTCAACTTCTATACCGAAGATATACTTACGAAGTTGTTCCAACTTATTGATTGGCATTAACCCTAGATCCTTCTCTCTGCTAAATGAACCAATTCTTTATGCTCGAGCTCCATCATGTGCTATATTATAATTATATTATTTTATTACAACCCCAAAATTGGGGTCCTAGTGGAATAGAACAAACTATGTCGAGCCGAGAGCATCTTCTTTGATATATAAAATGGTGGGTACAAGAATCCACAGCCGATAATGTCCTTCAAGTCGCACGTTGCTTTCTACCACATCGTTTCAAACGAAGTTTTACCATAACATTCCTCTAATTTTGGACCGGTATGGAATTGATTCAATATGGAATCATGAATAGTCATTGGCTCAATCGGTATATAGTATATGAAGTCCTCCATACTTTCATTTTCATAGATGGATCTGGAGAAGTCTCAGCAAGAATATAATTTAACCCCATAAATGAAACACATTTTTAAAAAACACGAAGAAATGCGTTGCTTAACACTTCTTTACATCTTCAACAGATTGTTAGGGATGATGAATCATGAAAGATCCAATTCTTTCTCAAACAACTAAAACTAAAGAAGGGTCTTTAATTAGATTACCGATACCGGAACAGAATGAGTCATTAACCAAATAAGCTATTCCAATGACCGGGAAAGATCGCAAGTGACTCGATAGGATAGATTCACCAATGTCACACTTCTTCGAGTAGAAAGAATTTATAAGGAATCATAAAAAACAATTTCAAGAATTTCCTACTTCGACATCATTACTGGAAATAAGTTTTCCAGTAAAGACTGAATTGAATCTCTAAATCCATCAACAAGTCGGTACAACGAGGATCTAAAAATGTTTAGCAGATATCTGATTAATTAAATCAGACGCGAATTTGATCATCATAAAAGACCTCTAGGTTTCCTTTCCGATTGAATCATCAATAATTTAAACCAGATAAATGGGTCATGAAACAAATCCAATTGTTTTGTTTTCTTGGGGATGGATAGAAGGGGCTCATGAAAGAAAAAATGAAGGTCGGTATTCTTTCAGGTATTCTTTCATCTGATTTTATCGTATTCATCAGATACACCAAACAAGTGTTACCGGGGGTAATCGTGGGTATTTAAGGGATCGCAGATCTTTTTCGCCAAAACTGAAACACCGGTGTCACTGATCACTGAAATAGAACAATAACAATACATATAGGCATGGTTCATTTTCTACAGATTTTTCCTTACTTCAGATTCAGGAATCTTTCCATAAAGTAAAGTGAATGTATGAATCTCCCCCCTCCCCCAACTGATCGCTACATTGATTTCCAATTATTCATTGGAGCCAAATCAAATACAAAATAAAAGAAATTAGGTCCAAAGAAAATAATCTGTTCCGTATTGAATTTTCTTGTTTGTTAATAAGATCCGGATGACAAGGGTCTTGAAATTGATACCTTCCTTTCCTTTGCGGATTAACTCATATCGACACGAATTCCATGGGGATCATGAATCATATCCAAAGCCAATTTAAAAGGATCTTCTTATGGGATGCTATCCTGTCTTGTATAAGTACAAAGCAAAATGGGTTCATATCAATTCGTTGTTACTATTTTGTTTGATTTTGTCCCACCCCAGTCTCAGGAGCTTTAATTCCATCGCTGGAATTAATACCAAGAACCCCCCCGTTTTTTAGGATTCAGGATCCACATAGAATTAGTCATTTTGTCTACCCTATCTTTATTTATATTTACTTTAGGGAAGGTCGAGACTTCTCTTTTATTTCGCATTTCGACTCAGAATGCATCATGTGAGAATCCAAATATCATAGATATGGGACATAAAGTTTATCCAAATGACTAACTAACCTTCAATATGAATATGGGCGAGGGGGCGAACATACGCTGAATGGCCCACCCAGTTTTTTTTTGAATTTCACTTTGATCTTTGTTCCCATCCTACCTATATCAAAAAAGATATTTATTTCCATCCACATGTCATTGATACTCGATCCGTTTGTTTGTGAGAAACAAAATCGAAAGGGAAGATATGATTCTATAGAAGAATCATTAGAAATCACAAAGAAAGATTGGATCACATTGTATCCAACATTACACCCTTAAACAGAAGATTCTTAAAAAGAACAATCTTTGTTATGATAGAATTGGTCTGGGACGGAAGGATTCGAACCTCCGAGTAACGGGACCAAAACCCGTTGCCTTACCACTTGGCCACGCCCCATTTTTATTTCTATTCGACACCGATAAACACTAATATCGGTATTGGTTGTTCGTCAATTCCAGCCCCAATATCTATTGAATTGGTTGTTGCTATGATTTTACACATGTAGATGTAGAATCAAAATGAATTTATTGATCATTACATATAATTCAATTAAGATATTGTATGTAAGGTATGATTCCTTCTATTCTCATTTGAGAATTGAAGGATTTTTGATTGAGGGAGTTCAAAGAAAAAGAAATATTTTGCGGCCTACTTTCCCTTCTTTCTTCATTTTCCCCTTATATCAATAACCCAATAATAATGAAATTTTCTCCAAGAACAAAATGTTTGTTATGCTTAATATCTTTAGTTTGATCTGTCTTAATTCTGCCCTTCATTCGAGTAGCTTTTTCTTCGCCAAATTGCCCGAAGCTTATGCTTTTTTCAATCCAATCGTAGATGTTATGCCAGTCATACCTGTGCTCTTTTTTCTCTTAGCCCTTGTTTGGCAAGCTGCTGTAAGTTTTCGATGAGATCTTTAATACTGTCTTAGAAACATTCATGATTTATTCGATAAAATCAAAATTCTATTCTTAAGAATTGATAAGATCAGATAATGAACCCTCGACTCAAACATGGAAATTCTTTTGGATAACCGAGATGAATCGGAATCACCTCATTTCTTCATTCCTTCTGGGGGTCGAAGACCCTATGTATGGTCCCTACAATACCTAATTGTAGGTATGAGAGATCATTTTGTTAACGAAAGAATCAGAATCTTATTACAAATTCATTCCTGCAAATTCCTTATGTTTTCTAGAAACCGCTTCTTTTCTTGGTGTCAAAACGGAATATGTGGTACAAAAATGGAGAATCTATTCCCCTATTTCCCCCAAAATGATCTTGGAGATTGTGTAATGCTTACTCTCAAACTCTTCGTTTACACAGTAGTGATATTCTTTGTTTCTCTCTTCATCTTCGGATTCCTATCTAATGATCCAGGACGTAATCCTGGACGTGATGAATAAAAAAATCAGGGGTTTTTCCTTGCTCGATTTCTGAATTTTCTTAGGATTTTCTTTCTCCATTCCATACATTTAACTATGAGAAAGGGGGTTAGAGATTTTTTCGAATTCGAAAGGGAAATATCAAGTGATCAGAAGAAACGGAGAGAGGGGGATTCGAACCCTCGGTACAAATAATTCGTACAACGGATTAGCAATCCGCCGCTTTAGTCCACTCAGCCATCTCTCCTAATTTTAAAAGGATAATTCATATGTGACGCGTGAAATAAAGGTTGATAAAAGTTTTTCCTTATCTTTCTTTATTCTATAAATATAGACGAATTTGATCAATCATCAATTCCCTTTAGATAATGATTCGAAACAGATATCTCCAATAGAAAGAGTCCCTCTTTGATTTCGTCCGAAAAGTTCTTTCTTTTATTCCCCCGGCCTGGCCAGTACCTAGCCAGGCCATTCCTTGTTCCAATGAATCATAGATCAAATGATTTATTTGATTTGAAAACGAAAATGCTTGTTATTGAAGCAGCAACAAGGCTATTTCCATTCCTATGATAGGAGTGTCATTTCTTATTATGTTTTTCCTTTTCTCGATTTACTTAAATGGAATAAAAAAAACATATTTTTTTTCTATTATAATAGAACTCATATATTTCTTCAAAGAACATGTTTGAACCTGAACCCTTGAGTCCACAACCAAAACAATAGGATTTTTCACTCGATCCAATCGACCCGAATTCATAAGATTTGGCAGTTGAATGAATAGGAAAAGGAGTAGCTTCGAAAAATAAAAATGGAGCTCTGGATTCTTGTACAACTCAACTCATTTTTATG